ATGTGAATCGAAAACTTAACATTGCTATCACAAGAATTGCAAAACCTTACGGGAACCCTAATATTCTTGCAGAATTTATAGCCGGACAATTAAAAAATAGAGTTTCATTTCGAAAAGCAATGAAAAAGGCTATTGAATTAACTGAACAAGCGGATACAAAAGGAATTCAAGTACAAATTGCAGGGCGTATCGACGGAAAAGAAATTGCCCGTGTCGAATGGATCAGAGAGGGCAGGGTTCCCCTACAAACCATTCGAGCTAAAATAAATTATTGTTCCTATACAGTTCGGACTATCTATGGGGTTTTGGGCATCAAAATTTGGATTTTTATAGACAAGGAAGAGGAATAAGAAAACTTTCATTGTTTTTTCCTTCTATCTATTGATAGAAGGAAAAAGGGAGAAACTCGTTCATTCTTTTTCCTACCAATCAAACTAATTCTTAATTCTATAGGGTTGAATAAAAATTCAATTGACCTTTTGATATAATTGCTATGCTTAGTGTGTGACTCGTTGGTTTTTTTTTAGGGTTAGGGTTACAAAAGACCGACCCGATAGTATGAAAACCAATTCATCACTTCATATTATCTGGATCTAAAGAACCAGTCAAGATATGTTAAATAAGTCATATCTTTGTAGCAACTGAAATAATTAAACTTTTTTAAAGCAAAATTACAGAAGAAAGGTGTGGATAAATGGAAGGATGAGAGAAAGAGAGAAAAATAATATCAATGATATAGAATTCTAATATGGAAGGTCTGTGGGTTATCTCATAAAAGACAATGTAATAAAGCATCAATACTAATTGATTCATACATAATGAAATTTTCAAGGAATTTCTGATAGAAGAGAAGAAAAAACTCAAGAGCTTCGAGTCAATAAAGACTAAGAAGGTTGACTCAAGAATAAATTGGATTATGAGCTCCGTTGTAGAATTCTGACCTAATCATTTAGTACGAAGTGGTGGAAACGAAGGAACCTGTGAATGCAAAAGATTTTATTAAACAAATGAATCTTAATAATTCACTAGTTAGGATGGCGAAATGAACCGGAAATTAATTCATCTATTCGGAAAAGTGACGAACAAGTGCTAGGACTGAAATAGAGATTGCAAGAGTCAATATTCGCCCGCGAAAACTTTCTTTTTTTGAATTGGTAAACTCGGATAAAGGACAAAAGACAATAAAGATTTATTAGGACGTTAGAAAAAAATAAAATCTTTTCTAAAAATGTTCTAATAGCTATTCAAATTAATTGAAATTCAATTTTGAATCCTTTTATTCGCGAGGAGCTGGATGAGAAGAAACTCTCACGTCCAGCTCTGTAGTAGAGATGAAATTCCGAAACAACCATCAACTATAACCCCAAAAGAACTAAATTCCGTAAACAACATAGAGGAAGAATGAAGGGAATATCTTATCGAGGTAATCATATTTGTTTCGGTAAATATGCTCTTCAAGCACTTGAACCCGCTTGGATCACATCGAGACAAATCGAAGCAGGTCGCCGAGCAATGACACGAAATGCACGCCGTGGTGGAAAAATATGGGTCCGGCTCTTTCCAGATAAACCAGTTACAGTAAGACCTGCTGAAACACGTATGGGCTCAGGGAAAGGATCCCCTGAATATTGGGTAGCTGTTGTTAAACCGGGGCGAATACTATATGAAATGGGTGGAGTAACCGAAAATATAGCTAAAAGGGCTATTTTAATAGCAGCATCCAAAATGCCTATACGAACTCAATTTATTATTTCGGGATAAAAATATAGAACCGACAGAAATGAGTCTTGGGGATGAAACAAAATCGCAGGTTTCTTTTTTTAGACTTAGACAAACAATATTTCTTTTATTTTTTTTCATCCTTTGCATTGGAAGAATAGACTCAAAAATTTATATGATTCAACCTCAGACCTATTTAAATGTAGCGGATAACAGCGGGGCTCGAAAATTGATGTGTATTCGAATCATAGGAGCTAGTAATCGCCGATATGCTCATATTGGTGACGTTATTGTTGCTGTGATCAAAGAAGCAGTACCAAATATGCCCCTAGAAAAATCAGAAGTAGTCAGAGCTGTAATTGTTCGTACCTGTAAAGAACTTAAACGTGACAGCGGTATGATAATACGATATGATGACAATGCTGCAGTTGTAATTGATCAAGAAGGAAACCCAAAAGGAACTCGCATTTTTGGGGCAATCCCCCGCGAATTGAGACAATTAAATTTTACTAAAATAGTTTCATTAGCTCCCGAAGTATTATAGAAGTATTATAAAATAAAAAGAGATCTGATATTTTTGGGGTATTTGAAAAGAAATAGTTTAAGAACTAGATTAATTCGTAGCTTGTGTTTCGCGTATATACCTTAAAAATTTTATATTCATAAACCAATAAAAAAACATGTTAATTATATCCAATTTTGAGACACCAAAAGTTTGAGTTCATCATGGGTAGAGACACTATTGCTGAGATAATAACCTCTATACGAAATGCTGATATGGATAGAAAAAGAGTTGTTCGCATAGCATCTACTAATATTACCGAAAATATTGTTAAAATACTTTTCCGAGAAGGTTTTATCGAAAACGTCAGAAAACATCGAGAAAAAAACCAAAATTTTTTAGTTTTAACCCTGCGACATAGCAGGAATAGGAAAAGACCCTATAGGAATTTGTTAAATTTAAAACGAATCAGCCGACCCGGTCTACGAATTTATTCTAACTCTCAACGAATTCCTAGAATTTTAGGTGGGATAGGGATTGTAATTCTTTCTACTTCTCGGGGTATAATGACAGATCGGGAGGCTCGACTAGAAGGAATCGGCGGAGAAATTTTATGTTATATATGGTAATCCATTTAATATCCAAATGAAATCCGAAACCTCTTCCTATTTGTAAAAAAAAAAAAGATAAGGGGGTGAGTTGTCTAATATCGTTTCTCCTCCATTAGTTGATACCTCAAGGGGGCTTTACCTGGAATGAAAGAACAAAAATGGATTCATGAAGGTTTAATTACTGAATCGCTTCCCAATGGCATGTTCCGGGTTCGTTTAGATAATGAGGATCTGATTCTAGGTTATGTTTCGGGAAAGATCCGGCGTAGTTTTATACGGATACTTCCCGGAGATAAAGTCAAAATTGAAGTAAGTCGTTATGATTCAACCAGAGGACGTATAATTTATCGACTCCGAAACAAAGATTTGAAGGATTAGGTGATTTTTATTCAATACGATTCAAGATAAAAAATTCCAAGAAACCTATTTTCTATCGAGAAGTAGATTCAGAATTAAGATAAGGAATGACAAATATGAAAATAAGAGCTTCCGTTCGTAAAATTTGTGAAAAATGTCGACTAATCCGTAGACGGGGTCGCATTAGAGTAATTTGTGCCAATCCGAGACATAAACAAAGACAAGGATAAAGGGATAATCAGACTCACTAAAGAGCTCAGCGTACAAATACAAATAAAGAATCTGTTTTGACATGAAATGGATATATCCATTTATTTCTGACTCATATTTATGAGATGATACAATATGGCAAAAGGTATACCGAGAACTGGTTTACGTAGAAATGTACGTATTGGTGCACGTAAAAGTGCACGTAAAATACCAAAGGGAGTTATTCATGTTCAAGCAAGTTTCAATAATACCATTGTTACAGTTACAGATGTACGAGGTCGGGTGGTTTCCTGGTCCTCGGCCGGTACTTGTGGATTCAAGGGTACAAGAAGAGGGACACCCTTTGCCGCTCAAACTGCAGCATCAGTTGCTATTCGTACAGTAGTAGATCAAGGTATGCAACGAGCAGAAGTCATGATAAAAGGTCCCGGTCTCGGAAGAGACGCCGCATTACGAGCTATTCGTAGAAGTGGTATACTATTAACTTTTGTACGGGATGTAACCCCTATGCCACATAATGGCTGTAGACCTCCGAAAAAAAGACGTGTATAGAAATAAACAGTGAAGAAATTTCAAGAGAAACAAGAGAAATAAATAATTCAATCAAAAAAAATATTATTACTATGGTTCGAGAGAAAGTAACAGTATCTACTCGGACACTACAGTGGAAGTGTGTTGAATCAAGAACAGACAGTAAACGCCTTTATTATGGTCGATTTATTCTGTCTCCACTTATGAAAGGACAAGCCGACACAATAGGCATTGCGATGCGAAGAGCTTTGCTTGGAGAAATAGAAGGAACATGTATCACACGTGTAAAATCTGAGAACGTCTCCCACGAATATTCTACTATAACGGGTATTCAAGAATCGGCCCACGAAATTATAATGAATTTGAAAGAAATTGTATTGAGAAGTAATCTATATGGAACTTGTGACGCGTCTATTTGTGTTAGAGGTCCTGGATATGTAACTGCTCGAGATATCATCTTACCACCTTATGTAGAAATTGTCGACAATACACAACATATAGCTAGCTTGACAGAACCAATAAATTTACGTATTGGATTAGAAATTGAAAGAAATCGCGGATATCTTATAAAGATGCCACATAACTTTCAAGATGGAAGTTATCCTGTAGATGCTGTATTCATGCCTGTTCGAAACGTGAATCATAGTATTCATTCCTATGGAAATGGGAATGAAAAACAAGAGATACTCTTTCTCGAAATATGGACAAATGGCAGTTTAACTCCGAAAGAAGCACTTCATGAAGCCTCCCGGAATTTGATTGATTTATTTATTCCCTTTTTATATAAGGAAGAAGAAAACTTACTTTTAGAGGACAACCAACATATGGTTCCTTTATCCCCCTTTACTTTTCACAATAAATTAGATAAAGTCAGAAAAAACAAAATAGCATTGAAATCCATTTTTATTGATCAATTCGAATTGTCTCCCAGAGTTTATAATTGCCTCATAAGGTCCAATATATATACATTATTGGACCTTATGAATAAGAGTCAAGAAGATCTTATGAAAATTGAGCATTTTCGCCTAGAAGATGTAAAACAGATATTGGGCATTCTAGAAAAAAATTGC